TATACATAAAAAAATAGCTATCATTCCCTTTTCTGACGAATCATATAGTTTTATGATTTCATCGACTAATAAGGTTATCAAATGAATTGTAATTACAATTGAAACGATTGAAAAGGAAATATGAGTTAATATATGCTCTAAAGTTGAAACTATCATAAAAAATGTTAAAAAGGAGGAATCCTCAAATAGAAATCAGAAATGGAATTCATTATATTGTATCTCTTTTACAAGATGGTCTGCCGCCACTCGGACTCGAACCGAGATGCTCTAGCACTGCTTCCTAAGAGCAGCGTGTCTACCGATTTCACCATAGCGGCTTGCTCGAACTCATAATAGCCTATTCATAGTCAATCGTCGAGATTGAAGGAGTTAATTCAATGAAATATTTTTAGTAAAGATTCAAATTGATGAAAAAAACTTCATTCAAATAGGAATTTGAAGGTTCATTTTTTTTAGGGTGTCGGTTTTATTTACTTTAGGGCTTTGTTATAGTTTATGCTCTTCTCGAATCGAACTCTTGTAATTAGAAAGTTCGACCTCTAGTTAGTGATAGAACTAAAAAATGTATTTTATCAATGAACACAAAATAGACCCTATTTTTGATTACTCAAAACTGACACATTATTTGGACAAAATATTCCATTGTTGATTGGGTTGAAAGCGGGAGATATATGGGAGATTGATATATTAATTATATGAATTCCGAGAAATAAGAAGTTATAAAGTTACACAAAAAGTTTTCAAAATAACTAGAATGAATTAGTTTCAACGATTCATTAATTTTAACTAAAGATCTTAAGATCTTATAGTTGCCCTTCTATAGATATAGAGATAGAGAAAAAAGAAAAACTTTAATTTTGGTAATTGTGACAAATAAAATAAGTTGATGGGGAAAAAAGACTCCCCACCCCAAAATGAGAAAATAGACTAAAAATAAAGTTCAAACCTTGCATCTTGTCTTTTTTCAAAAGTTTTTTTTTAGAATTTAGTAAACTGAAGAATTCTTAGTTTACATATCCTAAGATCAAAGCGCGTTCCATTTCATATTGATTAACCTCAAACAATAGGTAATGGAATTTTTTAATTTCATATTAACGGTGAAATAAGCCAATTTTTCGATTCATATTGTTACAATGTTTTATTTTATGACTTATTTGTTTGTCGCACAAAAAAACCTTTTGAATTTCCGGTAGAAAGAGATTTCCCTAATGACAACGCTTTTAAGGCTGCCCAATATCCCTTTCTTTTCCAAATATTTTTACGAATACGCTTTTTTGATATAGAAGTACGTTTTTTTGGAACTGCCATTTAAAAATTAAGAGGTTACTCATTGTTATAGTTGGATGTGAAAGACATCTTTTGGTCAAAATGAATCGTTCTTTACTATTCATTATCTAGTTATTCTCTAGATAATATTCTCTTCATAAAACAAAAAAATAGAGATCTATGAAAATCGTATAAAATATGACTAGAAAAAAAAAAGAATATGTGATTTTTTCAACAAAAAGAGTTTTTCTATATACATATTCGTAAGAAAGACTCATTTTTATGGATTGGTACCTTTATTTCTTGTTCTTTATGATTCACATTTATATCTATAGAATCCGCCGTTATGCTATAGAAATCTAATTAGTTGAACTTAATAAAAGAAAGAATCCAAAAAAAGACCTTCCTTTTTATCTCTGTCTATTTTCTTCGTTCTACATTTAATTTATAAGGAATAAAATACACCAAAGGGTTTAAGAACCCATTGCCTAATGAAAACTTTAATCTTTTTCTACTAACCGGTCAAACTCGAGGAAAGAATACTCCGAAATTCCATTTTAAAATAGTAATTAAAGTTATTAATCTGTTAAAGGATACGTGGTTTGATAAAAGAGATCTTAGTGATTTTTTTATTAATTTTATTTTACCCCTTTCGATAAATATCGATAAATAGAAAATCAAGTTAATTTTATATAAAATGTCAGATATTATAGCGTTTTCTATAATCTATAAATGTTTTTTTTTATTGAAATGGAAAATAATAAATCAATTCCATAATGAACTAGTTAATGATTTGGAACAAACTAACTAAAAGTTCTTATTTTATTAGGACAAGTTTTTGATCTTAGTTAATCCTATGATTCATATCAGAATCAAGTACTCTTTTTAGTGCAATTCTTTATCCTTACTCTATGAATATAAATTCATGTAATAATAATTGAAATTTGCATTTTCGGTATCTTCATAAAAATCTTAGTTAATAACTAAGTATTCGCTTTTTACGAACAGGTTGGTCATCTCATTTGCCCAATTAATTGTAACTTCTTGATTTGAATATTTGAAGTATTTTGGAAAGATTCAGAATAAGTAAGAATAGAAAATTCTCTTTAAGTTAGTGCATATCTTGATTTTTTTATTGACTCCTTTTGAAAAAGGTAAGATCCGGTAAATCGGAAACAATTAATTAAGAATAAAAAACTTTTTTTATGGAACAGACATATCAATATGCGTGGAT